ACTTTCTTTAAAACAACTTTTGTAGGGTTCCATTTAAATGAGAAGTTGGTCTAATTGGATAAGGCATAAATTTCCTAAATTTTAAATATGGGTTCGAGTCCCGTACTTCTTAACTTTCAACACAAAAATTTGTGTTCAATTCTATAATATTCTACAAAAATTGAACCCTTTATTTGGATGTTTGAAATCTTGAAGGTTCAAGTCCTACCCAATGTGTTTATGAAAAAATCAAAATGACTTTAAAGTTATGATTTCTTTTTTGTCTATGGCATGTTTTTTCCTGTTTCACACAGTAGAAGGAGTAGAAGGAAAGCTCGCATTTCTCAAAACCTACAAATTTGCAGGTTTTTTAGGAGTCATCCTGACTTATCTTATGGATATTTATTTGTGGGGGTACTATCGAAAGTATTTGGTTTTCGCAGTTTGCTTTGTATTTGATTTATTTTTTAGTACCATGTTTAGTTTTAGACTCTTTGAGCTTCCTTATTTTAACCCAGTAAATGACGTGAGATTGTCTATGGATGTGAATATGTAAGAGGTTCACACTTCCCCAGCTGCATGTTCCAGCAGCGTAAAGGTTCCTTTGAAGACAGGAAGGATGCCGGGAGTTTCCAAAGAAACTTGAGCTGAAGTTTTGGTCACTGCTTTTCTTTTTAGTTTGATTTTTTATTTTAAAATAAAAAACCAAATCATTTTTCCTATTTTAAATATCAACCCTTAAAATTGCTTTTTAATTTTTTTTATAAATAAGAAACAAAGAAAAAAAGTTTTAAAATAACCACATTATGACTTTTTCAATGGTTACCTAAGAATTGTACTTTTATAGAAACTTTTAGCCTTCCAAAAAAGTAGAAATGTTCGAATCCTGCTGCATGTTTTAATTTGGAATGTATTAAAAATAAGCAAAAGAGTCAAAAAAAATCATTTATTTGATAAAAAATCGTGGTACTTTTTTGTACAAACGCGGCTGTAGCTCAATTGGCTAGAGCGCTGGTCTTCCAAACCGGAGGTTGAGGGTTCGAACCCGTCCAGCCGCTAATGATGTAACAATGCACGATGTGGATGCCTTGGTACCTATTTACAGGACGTTTGACTACGAAAAGCCATTCACAATTTATTGAATGGATCTCCTAAGGGAAACCCATAAGGTTTAAAATCTGCCACAGGAAACCTCCGAGAGCAGTTTTATGAAAATCAACCGAGAAACCGGAAGTAGCGGTGAGCGAAACCGGCATCTGTAGGCCTTCGTATTTATAGATCGTGGTATCTATTCAATAAACTGTCCCCGAAACCGTGTTTTATTCTTGAAAGAAAATAAAACCCTATAATGGTTGGAAAACGGTTGCCAAAGAAGGTGAAAGCCCCGTAGGGAAATTATAGACAGACTTTTTTCTAACACTTTTTGATAGAAAATATATAAGGAAAAATTCCATAGGAATTTGTAAAGGGGGAACCACCCTCCAAACTAGGAAAGATAGGTAACCGATAGTGAACCAGTACCGTGAGGGAAAGGTGAAAAGAACAACCTCTGGTTGTAGTGAAATAGAACTGAAACCTCGTGCAAAAATCCACTTGGATGCTTTTTAGAGTTCCAAGGTGCCTTTTGCAACATGATCATGCGAGCTTTTTGGAGCAGCTGCTTAACTCTGTAGAGGTAGGCCTGTTTAAACAAAAATATATAAAGATGATACAGATTGTTTTCTTTTTTCTATAAAACTGGGCTTGTAGCTCAATTGGTTCGAGCGCAGGACCGATAATCCTGAGGTTGTAGGTTCAAGTCCTACCTGGCCCAGGATACGTTTTTAAGAGATATTAAAAGCAGTATGCTTAGTTTATGAATATTTCTTTCTTTGTAAATGCTGCCTCTGCTGGAGAAACCTGGCAAGCAGTACCATTGGTAAGTTTGCATCTTCCTGTCTTGGGATATGCATTTTGGTGCAATATTTGGGCGTTGACCGTTACTTTGGCGATCTTGGCCGCGGTGGGTTCTCACGCACAAAACCATGCTTACGCACTCGCTGGAAACAGTGCTATTGCAGGATTGCGTAAAGCCATTAGTCTTTTCTGGCATAACCAAACTTTGGAACGTGTTCACCTAAAAAGCCGTACCTTGAGCCTACGTGGTTCTGGAAACATGGCAGAACTCACCAACCGTTTGCCAGCTGCTTGGGTTTCCAATAGCGATGTTCAACGCAAAACAACTGGAGTATGGCTCGTTGTTTTGTTTTTTGTATTGTTGACCAGCAACATCTTTGGTTTGGTACCATTGTGCCAAGCAATTACTGGTCAAGCAGGAACCACTCTAGGATTTAGCCTTGCGCTTCTAACCGGAATTACCTTTGCAGGTATTCAACGTCAAGGAATGCGTTTTGTTAAACTCTTTTTGCCAAGTGGTCCTAGCTGGCCGATGGCTCCAGTATTTATTCTTTTGGAATCCATTAGTTATGCTTTCCGTGCAATCAGTCTTGGAGTTCGACTTTGGGCAAACATGCTTGCAGGTCACCAACTTATTCACTTGGTTACTGCACTCGCATTGGTACCAGCTCTATGTTTGAACGTGGTAGTTGGAGCACCCATTGCTGTCCTGGCTGCAGGATTGTTGATGGCTTTGAGTGGTCTTGAAGCTATTGTTTGTGTTTTGCAAAGTGGGGTTTTTTGTTTGCTAGCAAGCTTTTACCTTCACGAAGTGCTTAGCCGTAAAGATCCTTTGGCCGCTGGAATTCTAAAAGTTTCAATTTATCTTTATTTATAAAATTTGTCATTTCTTAAACCCTTCATTTTTTATTATTTTTAAACATCAAAACTATGTTTGACTCAATTTTTTACAAGTTTGGGAATGTAGCACAGATGGTTAGCGCGATGGTCTGTCAAGCCATAGGTCGCGGGTTCAAATCCCGTCATTCCCGCATTTAAAAATAACATATCTAAAACAAAGAACTTAATGGGTTTGAGCCTGGCCCTGCTCGAACGCGTGCAGGCGGTTTAACACATGCAAGTGTTGGTTTTTTTATCAAAGAAAAACCACGCGACCGGGTGCGTGATAACTGGTTTTTCTACTTTTTTCAAAGGTCAATCCTTTATAGAAATGACTCCATTTTAAAGACATTGGTCGAAAAAAGTAGATGCTTGTTTGGATTAGGTTGTTGGGTTGGTAACAGCAGCCCAAGCCCTGGATCCACAGCCTCCCTTAACGGGGGATGGCCACAGCGGAACTGAAAAACGGTCCGTCCATGGATATGGCAGCAGTGAAGAATCTTTGACAATGGGCGTAAGCCTGATCAAGCTAGCCTGTGAAAGGGACTTTTTTTATACAGAAAAGTTCAAAAGAAAGCCTTTGGTTGTAAACCTTTCTAAATTTAGTATTATTCAGAAATATCTAAATGGAATTCCCCGGCTAACTCTGTGCCAGCAGCCGCGGTAAGACAGAGGGGGAGAGTGTTGAGCATCTGGACTAGGCCTAAAGCGCGGGTCGGTGGTTCATGAAACTTAAAAATATTTCCCCGAAGGGTCGGGGCCCTTTTTTAAGACTCTTGAACTGGAGTTTAACCCTAGGGTAAGAGAACCACCCAAGAACCGGTAGAATGGGAGGATTTGGGTGTGAATGCCAACGGCGAAGGCACTTACCTTTTGTTAAACTGACGCCTAGCCGCGGAAGCGTGGTGTACCGAATGGGATTGGATACCCCAGTAGCCCACGCCGTCAACGATGAGTGTTTCATCTTTTATTTACAAAAATAAGAGGTTTAAGCCAAAAGCGGCAACACTTCGCCTGGGGAGTAAAGCCGCAAGACTGAAACTCAAAGGCATAAGCTGCCGGGTAGACCGGCGGTGGAACATAGCGGTGGAAACGAAACAACGCGTAACACCTCACCACTCCTTGAATGCAAAAAACTTATTGTGAGATTTTTTATAAAAACTTATTTTTGGCGCTTTTTAAGGGTGTTTGTTGCTTTTGATATAATATCTATCACAAACATTAAATTAGCCTTTATTTTAGTTTATTTTTGATATAAAAAAAGCCATTTTTAACTATTATCAATTTATAAAAATCCTTTTTTATTTTTTTACTTAAATTTGTCTATTTATTTGTTTTTAGATTCTAAAAACAAATAAATAGACTGTTCATGCTTTATACAACGTGAAAAACTAAACCACTTTATAAAAGTGTTTTGTTTGAAACGAAGTGGAAAGCAAAACACTCTCCGCCTTCGAGCGTGTGAGCAAAGCGAACTAGAACGCGAGACCCTTATTAAAAGGTTGAAGCTTGGAATGAAGTGAAAAGCAAAAACACTCTATAGTGTTCTGCTTGAAACGGAGTGGAAAGCAGAACACTAATGTGTTCGAGCGTGTGAGCAAAGCGAACTAAAACGCGAGAACCCCTTTATTGGGTGAACGAAGCAAAGCGAAGTGAACTCCTCTTAAAAGATTAGACTAACCTTTTATTGGTTGTTAGGTTGTTAGGTTGTTAGATAGATAATATACTCATATAGATATAAATATATATATATATATATAACAGGTAAACTATAAACTATAGCTTATGGAATAAATAGAAATAGAAATAGAAATAGAAATAGAAAGAATAAAATCGATAGACTCTATTCAGTAGGATAAGAAACTCAGTAGATTAGGTAGGGAGGGAGCTGTTAATACAGAGGTTTTTTTGTGGAATGATTGAAGAAGTTATAGAGGGTTCCTGAACTTTGCGCATAAACATAAAGTAGAGACGAGACCCCAATTAAAGTAATGAATGAAGGGTTTTGTGTATTCAATAACCAAAAAACAGTACACACTGAAGATATAAGAATACTTAAAGTATTTAAAGAGTCTTTGTTTGTAACCGTCCATATCAAAATATGAAACATTGGAATACAATTTATATTCGATGGCTATGTTCCACCAACGCGAAAGATATTGGTATGATGTACCTAGTATTTGCTGCTTGGGCAGGAATTATTGCTACTGCGATGAGTATGGTAATTCGTATGGAATTGAGCAGTCCAGGACCAGGTGTATTGGCTGGTAATGGTCAGCTTTATAATGTGATTATTACTGCTCATGGACTATTGATGTTGTTTTTTGTAGTGATGCCCGCGCTCATGGGAGGTTTTGGTAATTGGCTTGTTCCTGTTATGATTGGAGCTCCTGATATGGTTAGTATAGATGTTTTCAATGTGGATGGTATGTTTGCTTTAAGTTACAGTGTTGTTTTTGTAAACTCTGGTTTATCTAAGGTGTTTGATGAAAAGAAGATGGGTTCTTATCTTGCAGGTCTTTGGGAAGGAGATGGTCATATTGTGTTGCCTTCTTTGAATTCTCAAGGTTTATTGAAAAATACTCCTTGTGTGGCGATTACGGCGGATCGCAAGCAGTTGCCGCTCTTCAAAGTTTTTGAGCAAAAGTTTGGTGGATGGATTCGCTCTAAGAAAAAGGAAAATGCCGTGGTTTGGACAGTGACCGCACAAACAGATTTGTTAAAGATTGTTACTTTGATAAATGGGCATATTCGTTCCGCGAAACTTGACCAATTTAATTTGCTTATGGACTATGTGAATAAGATTTTTCCAAGTGCTCAACTGGTTAAACATTCTGTGGATTGTTCTGCTTTATCTGAGAACTATTGGTTAGCTGGTTTTATTGACGCGGATGGATGTTTTAAAATTCGTTCTACGGAAAGTTCTGTGAATCCACAAACAGGTCGTAAAACAAAGAAGCGTATGGCTCTTAGTTTCAAAATTGAGCAACGTCAAACCCACAAGATTACCCATCAGTCTTTTGAACCCTTAATGAAGAGCATCGCGGATTTTTTAACCGTGAAGTTGTCTATGTCTAAGCACAGTGGAGTAAATTATGGGTGTGTTGAGGTGTCTAGTTTGAGTCGTATGCAAATTTTAGTGGATTATTTAAAGGTATACCCTTTGCTGACCACAAAACGTCATGATTTTGAAGATTTTTTGCAGGCTTTTAATTTAATTCAAGCAAATCAACATTTAACTCTAGAGGGTCAAAAAACAATTCTTAGCTTAAAGAATGGAATAAATCGTAAGCGTACAATATATAATTGGGACTATCTAAACTAAAAATCATGTCCTGTTTATAATAACCTTATAAACAGCACTGGGTGAAATGTCAAGGAAATCTGCATTCTTCTTAAAAGAAAGAAAACAGATAACTTGCAGCGAAGCTTAGCTCAACACTGGGTATAGTTAAATTTTAATGTTTGGCTGTACACGAACAACAAGAACTTATATTCTAATGTGTCATCACAACAAGAATGCTGTTTTTGTTGTGGGTTAAGAACGTTCAACGACTAGACGGTGAGTCGTGTTAACAATAATCCGTCCACGAGTGCCCGGCTTACGACTTCTTATGAGAGGCGTAAGAAGACATAGTCTGACCTTACTAGTGATAGTAAGAATTAAGGCATAAACAGCCTTAAGATAACAAAAGTGATGGCATTTCCTCGAATGAACAATATTAGTTTTTGGGTGTTGCCTAGTTCTATGACTTTGTTGCTTCTAAGCAGCTTGGTCGAGCAAGGAGCGGGAGTAGGTTGGACTGCATATCCTCCTTTGAGCAGTGTATTGAGTCACTCTGGAGCTTCCGTAGACTTGGCTATTTTGAGTCTTCACGTAGCTGGGGTGGGTAGTATCTTGGGATCTATTAACTTTTTGGTCACTGTAGCAAACATGCGTGCACAAGGAATGACTTTGTACCGCGTACCTTTGTTTGTGTGGGCATTGTGTTTTGTTAGTATTTTGTTAATTGGAAGCCTTCCCGTTTTCGCGGCAGGTCTAACTATGTTGTTGACTGACCGTAACTTTAATACTAGCTTCTTCTTGCCTGCTGGAGGAGGAGACGTAGTGTTGTATCAGCATTTGTTCTGGTTTTTTGGTCGAAAAATTATGTGGTTTTTGCATAATGGGCCCTTTCTTCAAGTAGTTGAAGTTTTGCAGTGGGCTGTAAGCTGGAACATGTCTATGTTTTTTTATAAATATACCTATTGTTCTACTAGTTTTGTAAGCAGTTTTTATAACTCCATGCTAGTTACAATGAACTCTAGTTACATGAATCAGCAGGTAACCAACGTGGTTCAAATAATTCAATGGAGTTTTATTTTTATTCTAAAAACTCCACACCATTACCATTTGAATACACCAGTAGGAACCCCAGAGGCCGTATGCCCACCTACAAAGATTCACATTAAAAAAACACAAAACCAAGAATGGTACCAATGGCTTGCGGGTTTAATTGATGGGGATGGATGTTTTTTAGTGAGTAAAGCTGGATATGCTTCTCTTGAAATTACGGTGGAATCTAAGGATGAAGCTTTATTGTATCAAATTAAAAACATTTACGGGGGTTCTTTGAAACCTCGCGCTGGTATAAATGCAGTGCGTTACCGTCTTCACCATAAGGAAGGAGTGCACCAATTGTGTTTGGATGTCAATGGGTATATTCGACACCCTGTACGTTTCGTTCAATTTACACAAGTGTGCAACACTCTATTTTTGGAAGTCAAAACACCGGATTGTCTACACGCAAACCATGGTTGGTTTGCAGGTATGTTTGATGCGGATGGAACTGTAAGGTTGAATTTAACAACACCTTATCCGCAAATTGCTGTCAGTGTAACACAAAAATACAAGGAAGTTCCGGAAGCTTATAAGTTGGTTTTTGGGGGAAGTCTTTATTATGACAAAAGTCAAAACGGATATTGGACTTGGGCTGTACAGTCTAAGAGTGATGTTGTTACAATGCTTGAATATTTTAAAGCTTTTCCCAGCCGCTCTCATAAACGCCAAAAGCTGTTTTTAATTCCAGAAATTTATCATTTGCTAATGCAACAAGCTCATTTGCCACAGGAAAGTCAAAAGCATCCATCTGCTTTGTACAAAAAGTGGGTTTCTTTGGTGGAATCTTGGAAAGCTTTTTCAGTTTTTTGAAACTGTGTGTGTTTTTTTTTAATAAATCTTTGTAGAAGATATGGCCCAAACAATCTATCAACAATCTATGGAGTTGAATGGATTGTTTGCACCCTGAAGTCTACGTATTGATTTTGCCTGCATTTGGTATTGTGAGTCACGTCATTAGCTTTTTTGCACGCAAACCTGTTTTTGGATATGTAGGAATGGTCAATGCCATGGGGGCTATCGCCATTCTAGGATTCCTAGTGTGGGCTTAACAAAAAGCGATGGGCCCCTTTTATCCCTAAAATTAAAATTTAGGGATAAACAGAAAAAATCTCCCCATATGCTGGAACACCCTTCCATGGTTTAATCAATAAATAACTTTATCTAATATAAAGTATGGTTTCTTGAAAAATTTAAACCTAAGTTTTCTACAACAAAACTTTCGGGGCAATCAGCAGGAAACCGCAATTTTGATGCAATAGCGTCCTTTGGCAAGCGGGATCCTCAGAGACTTTACGGGAGAATCTTTAAGCTATAAACATTTATTTTTAATGTATTTATAAAACAGTTTAAGAGCACTTTTGAACGAATACATACACAATATGCATTTTTTTGTATGTATTTTAAGCCAAACCTTTCCCCTGGTTTTGAAAAAACCAGCTGTGGATGAATATTGGTTGGTTGGTTTTTTTGAAGCAGATGGATGTTTAAGTGTATTTAACAATAAACAAAAACAAGTCTCTTTGAGTTTTATTTTGCGTCAAGCAGACCCCAAGGTTTTGTACCAGGTTAAAAGTTTTTTAGGGTGTGGTTCTGTTTATATGGACAAGCAAGGTTATTGGACCTACTGTGTTCGCAATAAGGAAGGACTCCTAAAAATTGTGGAGATTTTAAACGGTAAGTTGGTATTCACTAAAGGTTTAAAACAATATAAAACATGGGTGGAAGCTTTCAACCAAAAATATAAAACTTCCTTGGTTCCGGTGACAACCCCCGCAACTTTAAGCTGGAATAACGCCTGGTTGACAGGCTTTGCGGATGCGGAAGGAAGTTTTAATATCATGTTGGGTGTGCGCAAGGATACTTGCCAACCCCGTTTGCGTTTGCGTTTTTATTTAGACCAAAGTTACAGTTTGGAATCTATGCAGGTTGTTCAAGATTGGTTGGGAGGTTCTTTGCATTGCAAGCAAACAAAAAATAAAAACCATCATCGTTTAATGGTGGATACTTTTAATAAAAGTACCTTGTTGGTTGATTATTTTTCTAAATTTCCACCATTAACTACTTGTTTGTTTGTACGCTTTATTCGTTATGCGCGGGTTTACCAATGGTATGTTACAAACCAGTGGAAAAAGCGTTTAGAAAATATTCAACATTTAATCTTGTTGAATAAACGCCTTCAAAAAAAACCCAAAAACTAACCTTTGTGCATTCATAGCTGAAAAAAACAAAACCTTGAAAAGGTTTGTAGGTAGGATTGTTTCAAAGGGTTTTTTCAAGAAACAATGCTTTGAAACTTGGTTTTTTGAAAAACTGTCTATGGATAAGGTTGAATTTTATATTGAAAAAAAAAGTTTGTTTATGGTTTAAATTTAAGATAAAGTCCACAAATTTAAGATTCTAAGTCGGAAATTTTAGATTTTTGCATCATATGTTTGCTGTAGGACTAGACGTAGATGCGTTCGTGTCTATTGAATTTGGCCACAAATTTAAAAATATTTGGCTATTTGCGGGAACCCCTATGGAAGTTAAGTCCACCTGGTTATTCAAGACAAACCCAGTCGGAAAAATCTTAACGGGAGGGGAATCCGCAGGAAACTCTGAAATAATGGGAGATGGCTTAAAATGGACCTGTGGGTTGATTTTAAAATCTCCAAAAAAATGGCTTTCTGAACATGTCCCGTCTCATAAACAACCCAGTAATGATCATGAAATGGGGTCTTACTTGGCTGGAATCATTGAAGGGGATGGCTGTTTCAGTGGAAAACGTCTTGAAATTGTGTTGCATTTAGAAGATATGGGTCTAGCCTATCGTCTTAAAAGTTGGGTTGGATATGGATCTGTTTATAAAATCAAAAAAAAAAAGGCTGTCAAGTATAGTCTAACCCATAAGGAGGGGTTAAAAAAAATTCTTTTTTTAACCAATTCTTATTGGGTTGGTTTTTCCAAATGGCAGCAAATTAAAAACCACGGTCTTGATGAATGGGTAGGTCTGAAATTAAAGCCACCTTGCGGAAAAGTAGACCCGGACTCTTTTTGGACAGCCGGTTTTTTGGATGCAGATGGGTGTTTGAATGTTTATTTGGGAAAGAGTCTTACCCATGCATTAAAAAAACGACCCCAAATTCAAGTGCGGGCAAAACAAAAAGAGTCTTTTTTGCCGGAATGTTTGAAGGCTTGTTGGGGAGGGTCTTTAAGTTTTACAAAAAAAGATCTGTGTACAACTTGGTCTTTAGCTTCTGTCAACCCAAAAAAAAGGGGGTTATACGAATGGTTTCTTTTGATGGATTCTCATCCTTTGCAAAGTTCTAACAAATATACACAATATGTGTTATTGCGCAAAGCTTTTCTTTTAATGCAACATAAAAAACATTTAATTCCTGAAGGACTGGCTAAAATTGAAAAACTGCAAACTCAAATTTCTTTGTTCTATGCAGATTTAAAAAAACAAAAGCCAGGCTCTATGCAGAAATTGTCAGAGGATCCTCAGAGACTATACGCCAAACCCTTTTGAATTTGAGTTCCATGTGTTTGATTTTTCTCAAAACCCTATGGAATTGAAATTTAAAAAGGTGAAGAGAGAGTCCACATAAAAAGTGCATGGATGCCTTTTTATTGACACGCGCTTATTTTACTAGTGCCACTATGATTATTGCGGTACCAACTGGAATTAAAATTTTCTCTTGGTTGGCAACTCTTTATGGAGGAAACCTGTGGCTAACTACCCCCATGCTGTTTGCTCTTGGGTTCTTGGTATTGTTTACTATTGGTGGACTGACTGGAATTGTATTGGCAAACGCGGGTGTAGATGTTGCTCTACACGATAAACACTTGAATGAATGTTCTTATATGGTGACAAGTTTTTGTATAGGTGTGCCAGCAAGCGCCCACCCGTTTTTAAAGAACCCAAAAAAAGAAAAAGCTTATTATGAAGCTTTTTTTGTAGGATTAATGGATGGAGATGGCAGTATTCAAGTAAATCACTGGCGTCAAAAAGTGTTTCAATATCGAATGGTCATTAAACTAAAAAACACAACAGCAAATGTGCAGATGCTTCAACAATTGAAAGTTTACCTAGGTATTGGCCATGTGGTGGTTTCTAAGAACAAGGCTTTTGTTTTGTGGATTGAAAAGAGTCAAAAAAAGATGGTATGTATTTTAGCTCTTTTTGAAAAATATCCTCCCATGACCACCCGTCTTAACTTACAACTGGTTTTTTTTAAAAAATGGCTGCAATCCCCAGAGGATAAAAAGCAGATCACTGAATATTTAACGGGTCGTGAATACAAATATAAGGAGCGTCCAGCCTTGATGCAGACTTTAAGTTCTGTATCCCTGGAAACCTTGGACTATTTCCCCGGTTGGTTTAGCGGTTTTGTGGAAGCAGAGGGGTGCTTTTCCTTGCGTCGAAAGTCTACAGGGTTTGTTTCTTTTAGCATTGGACAGCGCCATGATGATTATTTGTTGTGGGCTATTCATCGTTTTTTGGGAGCTCAGAATAAGGTTCGTTATTTACCCAGTACAAACTTTTATGTGTTGGAAGTGTACCGCAAGTCTGTGTTGTGTTTTTTGAAAACACATTTTATCCATTATCCTTTGTTGGGGGAAAAAAAACTGCACTTCGAAACTTTTGAAAAAAAAATTTCACTTTTTTTAATTTATAACTTCTTGCACAAAATATAAGAATCGTTTATTGTTGTTTTACTGGTAAGTGTCGTGTTGTCAGACTGCTGTGGAAGTATTCTTTTCTCTAGAAAAGGTTCTTCCGGTTTTGGTTGTAGAATCAAAGCTAACGGGGAAGTCTTTTTGTGGGTTTAGCAAGCCTTTTTTTTCAACATTCTTGAAGCAAAAAGATAATCCCGTGGAAACCAAATAAATGTATCCACCATGTAAATGTGGGTGGATTTAAAGTAGGATCCCTAGAGACTATACGCGGTCCTTAAACCAGGATTCAGTTCCAGACGTTTAAGAAGAGAGAGTCCGATCCTTTGGGTAACCAAAGTAGAAAAATCCCGTGGATTTTTCGGTTGAAAGCTTGAAACATTGAATCCAAGTTTTTTGTATTGACTTATTATGTAGTTGCACACTTCCACTATGTATTGAGTATGGGAGCAATCTTTGGTATTTTTGCAGCATTCTATTTCTGGGTTGGAAAAATGACTGGATGTATGTATCCAGAAGCTCATGGTCAAGCTCATTTTTGGTTGTTCTTTATTGGAGTGAACCTAACTTTCTTCCCAATGCACTTCTTGGGTCTTGCGGGGATGCCGCGCCGATATTTGGATTATCCAGATGCATTTGTTGGATGGAACGTGGTTGCAAGCTTTGGAAGTTATATCAGTTTCTTTAGCTTTGTATACTTCTATTACATTGTGTATTTGACTTTGGCAGAAGGACCTAAATGTGCAAATAACCCTTGGGCAGATGGACAAGAAGCGGAAGTTTCTGGTGGTTTGGAATGGATGTTGCCAAGTCCTCCAGCTTACCACACTTTTGGTGATATGCTACCAGTGATTCGTCCAACTCCAGTAAGTGGAAGTATCGCTCATTCATTTTAGAATTTAAAAACGTTTTTATAGAAAATAAGTGTTTTAACTTATTATTTTCTCTTATAGCTCAGTGGTAGAGCGCCAGACTGTTAATCTGTGGGCCGTATGTTCAAATCATACTTGGAGAGTTTTTCGATTTATTTTTTTATTCTAGGAGAATCACTCTTTTTATTCTAGATTCTTGTTAAAAATTTATGAATACTCGAGTATAGCTCGACACCAATCTATAGTTTAATGGTGAAAACTTTGAAAAATATTTTTCAAAATAAGGGTTCGAAACCCTTTAGATTAAATATGAAAAAATATGAATCTACAATCTTAATGAGTTCTTTGCGTTTGGAGGTTTGTGAGGGATGCTTACTCGTGAAGTCCTATCCATTGCAGCCTGCGCTAACAACCTTTTTTTTTTAAAAAATCTTATTTGCCTTTGTGGGTAAGTATGTTTAAGCTAGCTTTTTTTGAGCGTACTCCATTAAAAGTTGTGTTTGCTTTTTTTGCTTTTGTTTTAGGGTACAAAAGTTTAGTGTGGGCTTTTGTAAGTTGTTTGGCTGGTATTTTGATGGCCATGAGCGTGGAACTTTTTAAAATGACCAAGTTGAACGGAGAGATTTTTCTTAAATCTATGTTATATATGAATCGGGCCCAACTGTTTGCCTTTGTGTGGTTTTGGCTAAGTTTGCCTTTTATCCTATTTTTCTTCGGAATTAGTTGGCGTGTTTTGAATTTTACAAATCTTCAGGAATTTTATATATGTTGTGCCGATGTGTCTGTGTGGATATACAAACTCTATCTAATGCGAATTTTTGTTGTTTTCTTATTAAATGGCTGGAAAGCTGCTGCATTTGATCTGGATTTTGCTAATACCTGTTTGTGGCCTTTTCTTGTCTTGTTTATTTGCTTAGCAATATATCCGGATCTCTATGGAGTTGAAGTCCCAGAAGCAAGTACTATGAGTATGGTCTATGGAGCCGATACTTTGCGTAAGATGCTTCGAGTAAAAATTCGCAGTGCTACCAACAATATTAACAAAAAACCAGATCGCTTGTTGGGCCCTGAAATCCGTGAATCTGCCGCAAACAAAACCGTTCAAGCAACGGGGTTGGCAGGAGACGGTGGGAGTCAAATACCCGGAGGATTACCCGAAGGATTTGTTAAGTTCTTACAAATTGTAATAGCTACTACTGTATCTGGAGTGTTTGTTTTCGAATACCAAGAATGGCGCGGTCAAGGGATTTCTAAAAAGCTTGAAGCTAAGTTTATTGAAATTATGAAAGGTGAACAAAGTATAAACCAAGCCCAATTGGGTGTGTATCAGCAAAAAACTGAAGATTTGGAGAAACAAGTGGTTGTTCAAATTTATTTTAGGGTTCCATAAACCCGCACACACTAACTATCCCTAAAAGTCATTTTGTTATGAAAACGTTTTCCATAAATATTGTTATTTTTTTGAACCCTCCTATTCCGCAGGTTTTCGCCATGCCGGAGGTCAACCCTTTAGGTTATGCGGAATATGACCTCGACGTTCCCTCTGTGCAAACCACCACCGTCGAAAATTTCTTCGACGAACCTCCTTTTTTGGAAGCTTTGGCCCAAAGCAAACGGAAGGTTCGACTTTTAACTTAACTGCGGTGTGTGGTGTATTGGTGGGTGTGGTGTATGCAACCCTATGATTTTCCATTCATTTCAGGGTCTATCATTTATTTGTTTTTATTCTTGGATTTCCCCGATTTTTTCATTTTTTTATGCTTCTAAAACAATCCACCCTATCAACCTTAAAAATATATTTATGATTGAATATATTGGTGTATTGGTTTATTTTGTAGTTGCAACTGTTCTGGGAATCCTTATGTTTTGGGCAGCAACCAAATGTTCTCCTAAACGTTTTGATCTCGAAAAAGTCACTGCCTACGAATGTGGCTATGATGCTTTTGGAGAAGCTCGTTCTCCTTTTGATGTAGGATTCTATTTGGTCGCTATCCTATTTCTTGTTTTCGACATTGAAGTTGCCTACTTGATTCCTTGGGCTCTAGGAGGAGTCTTGTCTGGTTGGGCAGGGTTGACTGCTTTGTTGTTGTTTTTGGCTGTTCTTGTCATTGGTTTTGTATATGAGTGGGGGAAAGGCGCGTTGGATTGGAATTCATTTTTATGAAATAAATGAAACTTGCTATTTTCAAAAGCCTATAACTCCTCGTCTATTTTTAATTTATTTGTATAACTTTTAAAAAATCGTAAAAACATTCTGGTGACAAAAATAACAATGGATACAATTAGGATCCAATGGAAAAACTTTGAAAAAGCAATCCGCAAAAAAGTTACCACGTGAATCAATACCGCGACGAAAACAATATGATTCGAACTTTTCAACAATTTGGTGCAAACATTTTTAGTCTAAAACCTGCTTTTGGGCACAAAAATGTTCAAATCCTGCATATCTCTAAAAAACACTTGTCTGGAAATTCTACCAACGCTGGAGCGGTTCCTCACCATCCATATCATTTAGTAGATCCAAGTCCATGGCCCGTGATGACTAGTTTTTCTATGTTGTGTCTTGCTATGGGTTTGGTGTTGTATTTTCACAAATATGCTGCTGGGGGTACTGTGTTGTGCGTAGCTTTGGTAACCCTAACTTATGCTGCAAGTTTGTGGTGGCGTGATGTGATTCGTGAAAGCATTCTTGGATGTCATACTTCTAAAGTCAAAGAAGGATTACATTTGGGAATGATTTTGTTTATTGTGTCTGAAGCTGTCTTCTTTGTAGGTCTATTGTGGGCTTTCTTGCATGCTGCATTGATGCCTACTGTTGACATTGGAATGGCATGGCCTCCTGTGGGAGTCGTGCCTGTAGATTGGACTCGTCGTCCAAGCTTGAACACTGTATTGTTGGCGGCTTCCTATTTTAGTGCAAACGCTGCAAAACATGCAATGGATCAAGGCCAAAAACAAGCTTGTGCTTTGAACTTGGCATTGACTATTGCTTTGGGAGTATTGTTTACTGCTTATCAGTATCTGGAGTATAGTGGGGCAGCCTTTACCTTTAGCGATTCTATTTTTGGAAGTACTTTTTATTTGTCTACTGGATTCCACGGATTCCACGTCATTGTAGGATTCCTCTATCTAGCAGTTTGCTTGGCTACTTTGAAGAGTGCAAGCCCAGGAAAATCTACAGCCTTGGATCTAGCGGTTCTTTATTGGCACTTTGTAGATTTGGTTTGGGTATTGATTTTTACTTTGGTGTATGTTTGGGGTGGTGCACTGCCAACTGCTGGAGTAGAAACTTGTACTGACGGACTTTGTGTGTTGCAAACTGTATTGCGAGATGCGCGTTTGGATGCATTCTATCACGAACCTTCTTTCTTTGAAGTAGCTATGTCATTTGTTTTTATTTTAAATATTTTTTGTTTTTTCATTTTTTTTCATTCTTAAAGAACACGGTTTTTCTTTTAAAAAAGAAAGGAATACTTGTTTGCTGAAACAAGGTTATGAATTTAGTTGTATGCTGAAACAGTGCTTTTATGAAATGATTCTATCTTGAAAATTTAGCAGGGTTCAAATCCTGCTATATGCGCTTTTTAATTTTTAAAAAAGAGTTTGTTATTTTCTATTTTTTAAAATGGTTTTTTATTTTTTTAGTTGTTCCAAAAACACCCGAAGGCGGGCGAGCTTTCCCTGAACAGGTTGAAGAACGGATAATATCCGGGTTGGAGGACCGAACTCGTGACCGTGGTAAAGGTCTGGGATGATTTGGGGAAAGGAGTGAAAGGCTAAACAAGCCCGCGCATAGCTGGTTTTTGGCGAAAAGCATAAAGGTGCTTTGGATTTTTACTTCAAAAGGAGTCAGGGATAGTCTTGGGAGCGGGGAGGTCTAAGCTCCTACTCTCCTGTGGCAACCGTCAATGCTTTTTGATCTCAAAATCTATTTAGGCTCTGGGTGCGAAGGTCCAGAGCCGAGAGGGAAACAACCCAGAAAACCTGTTAAGGTCCCTAAACGTAGACTCAGTGGAATAGGAAATTTTTTTGCATAGACCCTCAGAAGATAGGCTTGGAAGCTGCCACTCTGGAATGAAAGCGTAATAGCTCACTGAGAGAGCGAAAAAATACCATATATGTACGGGGCTTTAGTCTATTACCGAAACAGTTTTGTGTGTATTTTGTTATTTTTTATTTTTTTATTGATAGATAGAAATAATTCGTTTAGGAATCAATCATACCGTTCTTTAATAACGAAATCTATGTTTCTAAAGCAACACCTATTGCCATCGAGTGAGAACTGTTGTTTTTGTTTCTATATATACATTTTTACTTTTTTATTTTTTTATTTTGCACAGGCGTTGCATGGCTGTCGTCAGCCCGTGGTGTCAAGCCGTCCAGTTTTCTGGGCACGGGCATCTCCCCAGTTCAGCAGAAGTTTTATTTAGATTTGTTTAAAGGTTGTATAATTTAAAAGTGTTAAAGCAATTAGCTTATACCACTCTTTTTTAAACTTTGCGAGAAATTGTCTAGTTATTCGTCCACAACAATGACAGGACTCTAAAGAATGATTAGAAGGAGGTTGGGACCACGTCAAGTCTTCATGGCCCATATGGAGTGGGCTACACGTGTGTGACAAGGGCCGTTTCAATGTTTTTTGAAAAAATTCAAAAAAAGAATAAACACGGTCATAGTACGGATGGTTGTTTGCAACTCCACAACCTGAAGCAGGAATCGCCAGTAATCGCGGATTAGCCCGCCGCGGTGAAAATTAGAAGCTTACCCGGGGCATTCACCGCCCGTCACGTTCGGAAAGTTTTATGCATTGGAAATAGTCTTGAGTTTTTTAGGTTTTTTCCTATAAAAAAGTTTGATCTTTTTTAACTAAAAACTTAAAAATGCAGGACTATCAAAGTGTGTATCGCGATTGGAATGAAGTCGTAACAAGGTTGCTGTACGGGAACGTGTAGCAGGAATGATTTATTATTTTTATTTATTTTTTATTTTTTTTAGACTTGAAGAATCCACCTTTACCTTTTATGATTGAATTGTAAAGTTTTGTAGAATATGTATTTGCCTTTGTTTTTGACTACTGACTTGGTTTTGTTTATTATGGGTGCTCTCGGTACTTTTCTAAACCGTCGAAACTTTATTATTATGTTGCTGTGTATTGAATTAATGCTATTGGCAGCAAATTTGGTTTTTTTAACTGCTTCTGTTGCTTTGGACGACATGAATGGTCAACTCTTGGCTCTTTGGGTTATGACTGCAGCGGCAGCTGAAACAGCTCTAGGATTGGCTTTGTGCGTATTGCATTATCGATTGCGTGCAACCCTGGATGTTGAACTTATTAACCTTATGAAAGGTTCACCTTAAAAATGGTTGGTTCATTTATTTAAATATGTTTATTTTCATGCAGTGTAGAGTAACTGGTTAACTTATTGGGTTCATGCCCCAAGGATAATGGTTCGAATCCATTTACTGCAATTACTGGGAATCTCGTTTTTTTTTAGTACAACATGGTACAAGCAGCAAAATTGATGGGAGCAGGAAGTGCTCTTATTGCATTGGCAGGTGTAGGTGCAGGAATTGGAATTGTGTTTGGAAGCTTGATTCAAAGCGCTGGACGTAACCCTTTGATGGCAAAACAATTGATGGGATATGCCCTATTGGGATTCGCTTTGTGTGAAAGCATTGCCCTTTTCACTCTATTGGTGGCATTCCTAATCTTGTTTAGTTCATAAAATTCATTTTATAAGGATGACAGTTCTAGTTTAACTCTAGTTCGTTTTATTTGATTGTTTTAAAACAACAAAATTTCTTGAATTCTTTTCATTTTTTTTTATTATTAAGAAAGGTTCCATGTTTTGAAAAATAAAGCCATGATCTTAATTCTTTAGGAGTTTTGCGCTAAAGTTATGACTTTTTTAAATAAGATGGAGTCTGACAAGTTCATATTCTACCGAGTTCGAAATTTTCAAACATGAAAAAAACTGTAGAATCCTTGTTTTTTATTTTTATAAAGTACAGTTTTCTTAGAGAAGAATCTAATAAATCGAATAGCTTCATAGTTCTAAAAATTTGGGTTCGAATCCCAATGTTCATGTCTATTATTCTTTAGTTTTAAAGAATATAGATTTGTTGTATGGTAGGATTTTGGTTTTTTTTATATGAACAAGCGGTTTATTCTTATGATTATGGACGACTTGAAAGAAATGATTTTTCTTTTTTTGGAAAACACCAAAATATTTTTCCATTTGTTTTGGAAGTTTTCCAATTTCAAGACTGTTCTTAGTTTTGCTTTTACATTTGTAAACTTCTATTGGTTTACCAAATTCGCGGGTGATTTGCCTTTGGCCATTTCCAGTAGCTTTTTTACAGCAGTTGTTCATACGACAGTTCGTATGCGCAAAGAAAAGCTATTCCAATTCAGTTGGTTATTTCAACCTCTTTCTGTCCATGAATTCCCGATTCGTCTAGGGATTTATTGGAACATTATTGGGTTTTGGGTACTGCTTGGCGGAGTTTTCTCTCGCGCGTTTCATCATCACTTGAGCATCTTTCAAGCAAGCTATATGGCTTTCTTGATGCTAGGTTTGTTTTTGATGTTTCGTAGTTTATACCTATTGATGGTCTATGGTTATGCTGCAAGCAAACTTGACTTGATTTTCCAAGTTTGTTTTTTTTACGGTGCAATGTTTTTGCTCATTTTCGTAAAATATTTCGTGGCATCCATTGGATTCACCGAAGGGTTTAATTTCATGATGCCTGGCGGAGGTGGTGGTTTATTGAAGAAAGCTAAAGAGGCTTTCGTGGTTGCTGTAACAGCAACCGTAGGTACTCAAGCAGTCTGTCTTTTCTGCGAGAAAGCAGGTATTGTTTTCGACGATTATTTTGGAAAGCGTCTAGACGATGCTTTCGAAGCAGGTGTTAAAGCCGGGCGAGCGGAGAATGTTAACGTTCCCAATCCTAATAAATCTGGTCCTTCCAACCAGAAATCATGGCTCCTATTTTGGAATTGTCATTTTTCTTATTTGATTTTTTTTTAGAAACTAAGAACTTTATATGAAAAAAGAAAGATTACCTGGAAAATCTTCAAAGATTGTTTCTGGTTTTTCTTAAGGGTTTTTAAAAACTTTAAAACCAGGTTAGAAAATCATCATGAATTTTCTAATATGTACAAAAGAAAAATCGAAAAACCGTACTTAAACCAACACAGGTGGATAAGCTGAATAAGCAAAGGCCATGGCGTACCCTCGGGAAAGGAACTCGGCAAATTACTAGCGTGACTTCGGAGGAAGCTAGACCACTTTAGAGTGGTGTCACTAAAGAAGGGATGGCAACTGTTTAATAAAAACACAAGGCTCTGCTATGTGGTAACACGTTGTATAGAGCCTGACGCCTGCCCGGTACTGGAAGATACGTTTTTTCTATGAAAGTAGAAAAACAGAAGGACCCGTGAACGGCAGCCATAACTCTGATGGTTCTAAGGTAAACAAAAGCTCGCTGCCTTAGTAAAATCAAGCTATATGCTGGAAACCCCTAAAGCTTTGAATACAAGCTTTTTTCTATAAAAGCTGTTTGTAATAATTTCAAAGATGTCACAATGGGCAATCAGCAGGAAACCAAATTTCATAGATTTTTTAGAATCAAGGCTTTAAGCTTAGTTCAAAGAACACGGAAAAAGTAGGATCCTCAGAGACCAGACGCTTGACTTATTATCAAATTTAAGTCTATTTTTTTAATAGGAAGATAGAGTCCAACCCTTGTGTTTTCGTTGTTTAAAAACGAAAAACTAGATTGTATAGAAAAATAAAAAGCTTTCATGCAGTTTTTCTTGAGATCTACTAGAAATAGAAGGAGTTAAACCTTTTAAGGTTTTTGAGCGAAATTCCTTGCCAAATAATTGTTGGCCTGCATGAATGGCGTAATGACTGTCCTGCTGTCTCTCCCGAGGTGCCAGCGAACTTGACATTCTCGTGAAGAGGCGAGAAATTTAGCACGGGACGATGAGACCCCGTGCACCTTAACTTCAAGCTGTTATTGCTTTTCTTTTTTAATATGTTCAGCATAGGTGGGACTTTTTTATAAAAAGAAAAGAACCTTGAGATACCACCCTTATTAAGAAAAAAAGCTCCAGAAGATTTTTTCTTAGGGTTTGGCAGTATGGGAGTTTCTCTGGGGCGGAGGCCTCCAAAAAGGTATCGGGGGCGCGCCAAGGTTAGAAATCATTCTTCTTGGGGTTTGATTTAGTGGCAATCCATTCTTCTAGCCTGACTGTAAGGAAAACTCTCCGAACAGGCACGCAAGTGGGCGATAGTGACCCAGTGTTTTGGTGTGGAAAAAATACTGATCATCGGATCAAAGGTACGCCGGGGATAACAGGTTCATCGGCTCCTAGAGTCCCTATCGACGAGCCGGTTTGACAACAATAAATGTCCTGTATTTAAGTGATTAAATACTTAGCATTGGGTGAATTGTCAAGGAAAGCCTTGAAAAAGAATAGGTTAGAAACATAACGTTCGTCGACGTTTTGTATTTAAAATTGCATTAAGCCTTCAACCTATACACTCTTAAGGTCTACTTGCAGCGAAGCTTTCATCGTAGATATATTTGTATAAATTCAAGATTTAGAAACAAAAGGGTGACTGAACGTTCAACGACTTAGATAGTGAGTATCTACAACAATAATCTATCCACGAGTGCCCAACAGCTTTTTCTAAACCAACCTTTTATGTTTGTTATTTGATTGACTGGCCAAAGTAACAACAACCAAAAGCGAAGTTTGCATTTTGTCCAAGGAACTCAACCAAAAGTTTGGTCTTAACACAAAACCTATGGAAAAAAAGAAATCTAAAAAAAAGATCCATTATTAGATGTTGAGAGTCAACAGCTTTCTTCTTATTGGATTATTTATGTTCCAAAAGCTTCCTTTGAGATTTTGTGTAAAATGCCTGTTTTTTGTGAAACGGTTCGAACTATTGCTTCCTTAGCTCATAAAATGCCCATGAATATTGTTTAAAAGGTTGGTTTTTTTAGAAATATGGAATTTCTAGAAAAAAGGAAAAAGTTGATGACATAGTCTGAGCTATATATAAGAAACTTTAGACGAAATGTTTAGGTTTTGAAATTATAGAAGCAACACAATTAAAAAAGTTGCGATAACATTTCTGACCTCGATGTCGACTCTTCGTGTCCTCTGGCTGCAGAAGGTCAGAAGGGTAGGACTGTTCGTCCTTTAAAACGGAACGTGAGTTGGGTTTAATGCGTCGCGAGACAGTATGGTTCCTATCTGTGCTAAATATAGACTTATACATAGACCCTCCAGTACGAGAGGACCGGTGGGGTCCCAACCTCTGGTCTATCGGTTATTCTTTCAAGGGTAGCGCCGAGCAGCTAAGTTGGCAACCAGAACCGCTGAAAGCATCTTAAGCGGGAAAGGTGTGTAGAAACAGGTCTCTTATTTCGTAGAAGTCTACTACGTAGATCGGCAACAGGTATAAGTGTGTAAGCATGGGCTTGGTTGTACGAAATAAATATTGTTATTTATTCTTTATTTTTTATATTGCATCTTTTTTTATTTTATTATACACATAGGTAGCCAAACGTTCGGTCAGTGGCAGAAGAAAAATTGCAAAGTTTTTTGGACATGTCCGAAGTGATTATGCATGAATAAGTAGCTTAAAGTCTAAAAGACGGCCGAAAATCCTAGGTTTTCTGCGCAATGTTAAACAACGCAGAGTGAATCGGTTTCTAAGAAGAAATCCTTTGGTTTCTTTGATGAACGTATTGGTTTTTGTTGCTTGAAGTTTGTAGTCAATCTTTTTTCATGTTTTATCCATATTTTAGCTTTTTAAAAGCAGACGTTTCTTTTTTTATTTGAGTGTAAACTTTTTTTTATCACAATTCTCTCATTGCTGTGCGAGAAGAAGGTTGTTTGTTCATCAAATAACCGTTGATCTCTGCAGTTTATGATGATTCTATTTATAAACCATCCTACAAGCCTTTGTCCTTTGTGGCGTGATTTGCTATGGGATGTTTTTTGCGCCTACGAACCCGCAAAATGGGTGATTGCGATGTGTTTGTTTTTGTTTGGCGTAAAAACCTTACTTTGAACAGTTTTGAGTTGTGCTGCAAGTGTTGCAAGCGCAATGGCTTACCGTCGATTCCTCAAAACAGAAATCGATGGAAAAACTTTTTTAAACAATGTTCGATATATGAACCCTGGGCAAAAATTAGCCTTTCTTTGGGTTTGGTTTTGTTTGCCATACACTTTCTTGCTGTATGGCACGGCCATCTGTTTTACAGTGCGAACTCCTCTGGATTATTTGCATATCTTGGTTTGGACCACCCATTGGACATGTTTCTTTTTCCTAATCCGGCTAAATGTTGTTTTTGCTGCAAGGTTTTAAAGCTTATCTATTTGATATTGCCTATTCATTCATTCATATACGTAGATTTGATTCTAACTGTAATCGTTTATTTTAGCTTAGCACAATACAATATGGGTTGCAAATGGATATTTGTTGTGAAAATGCAACTGTACTTATGCAAGCAGGCTTTGTGGGTCGCATCCGCAGTTTTTTGGGGAACAATATTCGCAAAGCTGCGGATAAGGTGCATCCGGAAAGTGCCATCAAACCTTCCCCGAATGCAGGAACCGCTTCCGAATCTATTGCAGGTTAACCCTCTGGTGGCCCCCTTAAATTGGAATCTTATCTATAAAGAGAAGCCCACTTTCATTTCAATTTCTGGTGGGTAAAATAATCTTTTTAAGAAAAAGATTATTTTATCTGCTTTTAACTCTTTCCCCCCCTTATTAAACTTTTAGTTTTTTAATTTATTTATTATTTTTAAACATTATAAAAGGGAATATAACTTAACGGTAGAGTGTCTGTTTTGCACGCAGAAAGTCGCGGTTCGATTCCGCGTATTTCCAAATTTTTTTTCAGTGAATGTCCCCGTCGTCTAGGGGTTAGGACAATGCTCTTTCAAAGCTTAAACACGGGTTCAAATCCCGTCGGGGTCGGGGTCGTATTATTAAAATAAAAAACCAAGTATTGACTATTAATAATATAATCGCAAATAAATTTTTTTTTATTATAAATATGTAGTCATATCCATTTTTAAAATAATATAAAAACCTAAAGTAGGACTTTGTTTTTTACAGTGCTACCATTTTCTAACAGTTTATTCTGTATTTCAAAACGATTATCTTGCTTTGTGAGCAATCTTTCCTGTCATGTGTGGGTTTTTGTTTAAAAATGCTATGTTTAAGAGCAAATTTAAGCTTATTGATTTTTATCAACCAATGTCCGCAGTGGATAAAAACAAGAAGTATAGTGTAATTTTTGGATTTGTGTGGCTTGCTTTTAGCTTAGCTCTTTTACTGAGCAAATTAAACTCATCTTTATTTGAAAGTTTTTATGTATTTATTGATTGCTTACTTTTTTTTTGGTTGACTTATATTGTTATTTTTATTTGTTATGTTCTTATGAGTGCATTCCACGGTTAGCTCGATCTAAAAAGGATTTGCACTTCCTTTTTAATGGGTTGATGTTTGGTGTTATTCCTTTGGAAATTTGCACTCATTTCCTGCAACCAACAGACGTACTTCAACGTATCCTTTGGCTAGATTAACTCCGGGTGCGGGTGCGGGAGGTCTTTTTGGACATAGCTATTTAGACATCTTCCGCGTCGCAACTGCAGCTCTGGGACTTGTTTATGAAGGTTATAAAATGAATTATGTTATGTTCAAAACCATAGAGGCAAAAGTAAAAGAGCAAAGGGACGAATTGGAGGGAAAAGCCGTTAAAATAAAAGCCCTGAATATGTGGTTGGAAGAATTCAGGGCAATCAATCGAGTTTCTCTTCTATCAATCAAAACTTGGGATGTGAAAAAATGGATCATTGGATCCATCAACATTATCCTGAAGCCGCAAGCCCTTTAATCCCAAAAAAGAAGAATGAAAATATTTCTGACTTGCCGGAAGAGGGTTTGAATGCAGGAGATCTATCCCAAAATGACGAAGGTTTTGATCGATCTTCTGAAACTCTGAAATTGGCTGTGGAATTCTTGGAAAAAATCTTCTAAAACTAAAGCTCATTAAAAACCAGACATTTTTATTTATTTATAACTCTGTTTTCGATGGATATTTCATAATTTTAAATTCTTTTTCTGTAAGGCAGTGTAGCTTAACGGTAGAGCAATGGTTTCATAATCCATTGGCGGGAGTTCGATTCTCCCCATTGCTAATTGCTTAAAAACCAAAAACCAAAAACCATTGGGTTGCTTTTTATGGATCCTAAATCAGCTTTAAAGTTTGTGGGTTTGTAGCTTAATGGTAAAGCATTGGACTTTTAATCCAGTGAGTACAGGTTCGAGTCCTGTCAGACTCAATAACAATGAAAAACTATTATTACAAATTTTAATGAATAAAACAAATTTATAAAAAGAAAAATACAACGATTTAATAATTATGACTTTGGATGTAATTTCTTGGATGCCAGAAGGGTTTTTTTTGGTCACTCTTCTTGGTTTGTTGTGTTATGGGATTACTCCAGGTGCTACTCCCTTTAAAGAACAATTAGCGGTTCCAATGCATTTGGTAAACCCTGAAATTTCTGGTCAATTGTCTTTTCCAGAAGAAAATTCTTCTTTTCAAAATAAGAATGCACTTGGAGAATCTCTTCCAGCGAGCGGTCCTGGGCATGTTTCTGCTCTTTTGGGAGCATGGGCTATTCCATGGTGCTTGTTAGGATTTTTGCTTGTTTATTATTGCCCTTTGCATACTTTAATGGCGGGGGGTGTATTTTTGAAAGATTTGTTTAGTGTACAATTGGGAAGTGTGCTTTGGATTTTTGCAGCCGCAGTGTTGGCGATGAGTGTTTCTTGGCAAAAAACTGCCGGAATTGTACACCCAGAATACATGACTCTAACACTTTTGGCTCTTTTGGGGCAACACCTTTTGATTTGTGCTACAGATCTTATGGCTATGTATATTTGTTTGGAACTTCAAAGCTTTGCTGTGGTTGTTTTGTGTAGTCTAAACTATCGCAATGCATATTCTATTGAAGCTGGTATGAAATATTTTTTGTTGAGTGCTTTTAGCAGCTGTTTGCTATTGCTTGGTATTGGTTTAATTTACTGGGATACCGGTCTGACTCAATGTAACCACCTGGTGGAACTTTTGAATGCCACTAACAATGAACCCAGCATTTGTCTTTGGCTAGGTATTTGGCTGGTAAGTCTGGGTCTTCTTTGGAAACTAACTGCAGCACCTCTACATCTTTGGGTTGCAGACGTATACATGGGAGCTTGGAGCAGTGTAACACTCTTCTTGAGCACTCTTCCTAAAGTTGCTGTTTTGGGATTTTGGGTACATACTTGGCATCCATTGTGGAGCGCTACTTTTGGTAGTGGAATGACATTGTTTAGTGCTCTATCTTTGTGTGTAGGAGCTCTAGCACCTCTAGCACAAACTCAACTAAAACGTTTGCTTGCCTTGAGCAGTGTTGGGCATATGGGATTTATGTTAATGCCATTGTCTGCTGGAAACGAAGCCTTTGCTGCACTTTGGGTATATCTAGCTCTTTATTTGATGACCAATCTTGCCATTTGGGGTCTGCTTATGTGGCCATTTGGTCGTCCAGGTCAAAATTTTGCAGGTCCTCAATATATTTGGGATTTGTCTGCGTTGAATCAAACATCCCCGGCCGCTGGAACTGCCTGGGCAGGTGTTATGCTTAGCTTGGCAGGTCTACCTCCTGTGGCAGGATTTCTTGGAAAACTAGGGTTGTTTTGGTGGGCTTTGAATAGTCAATTGTATATTTTGGTGGGTGTTGCTTTGGTAGCAACACTTCTGAGTACCATTTATTACTTGAAAATTCTAAAAGTTGCATATGTAGACATGCCTGGTAATTGGGGATCTTATGGGAAAATTCCATCTGTAAATGCTTATTTGATTTCCATTTCTTGGGGATTGTTGGTATTGTTGCTTTGGCATGGAACACCTTTGATTCTATCTAGCCATTTGCTTGCATTGGCATGTTCATTTACTTGTAAAATTACTTTTTCTTTTTTTATCCACAAATTGTTGAGTGTGTTTATGGAAGGATGGCCGAGCGGTTTAAAGCGACTCATTGCTAATGTGTTATATCTATTCGATATCGCAGGTTCGAATCCTGCTCTTTCCGTTTATTTTTCAGTCTAAAACTTTTATTCTTCACAAAAAAAAATAACTATGGTATAAACCAATACAAATAGTTTAAATTATTTTATCTATCATTGACTGATTTTGGGTTAATAACTCAGCCCGGTAGAGTGCCATCCTTACAAGCTGGAGGCCGTAGGTTCGAATCCTGCTTAACCCATTGTTTTTATTTTTCATTCATTTTTTACATATTGCACAAAGGGTTTATGGTGCAACGGTCTAGCATACTGGTTTCCAAAACCAATGATGAGGGTTCGAATCCTTCTAAACCTGTTTTATTTCGTTATTGGCTATGAGCCGATTGGTTGGCAACCGGTTTGCAAAACCGTGTCCTTGGCGGTTCGAATCCGCCCTTAGCCTACTTGTTTTTAATATTTACAAATATAAAGATTTATTTATTACACTATTTTTAAACAATTATTTTATTAAAAAGTATGAAATAAAAAATAAAGCGTTCGTAGCTTAATTGGATAAAGCACCGAGCTACGGACTCGGGGAGTGTGGGTTCAAGTCCTGCCGAACGTGTTTTTAATAACCTAAAACGAATGTGGCGAAACGGTAGACGCGAAGCCTTCAAAAGGCTTTAGTTATTCAACTGTGCGGGTTCAAATCCCGCCATTCGTATTATAATTTATTTATTTATTTATTTATTTTCTAGAAAATAAATTTTTTGTAAACTCTATGGCTGCAGCCTTGATTATCGTTGGCGTTGTATCTTTGTGGACCGCTGGGTTGGCTGATTGGATTGTTGCATATGCAACTGGAGTTGCACAGTTTGGTATTTGGCTCACTTTGTTTAGCTTGCTACCCTTTACTGTATTGTGGGTTTCTTTGAAACGTATGTCCTTTAGCGAAATGCCTAGCACTACAGCACGCGCACATTGGAGTGTACAATTGAAAATTTCATTAACAGAAGACTGTTTTTTTCACTAAATTTATCAAGATTTTTTAATTTTTTCTATAAAATACTAAACTCTATTTGTTTGTGTTGTTTAAATCACAAAAAATATGACTCTATGGGTATGGGTACAGTCCTTTGCTGATGCACCTACTCCATGGCAGATGGGTTTTCAAGACCCTGCAACTGCAAGCATGGAAGGTATTATTGACTTGCATCATGATATTTGTTTTTTCTTGGTCGTTATTTTGGTTTTGGTTTTGTGGTTGGGTGCTCGTATTGTAACTAGTTTTCACTATACTAAACAACCAATGCCAGAGCGTTTTAACCACCACACTAATCTTGAATTGATTTGGGCAATTTTGCCTAGTCTTATTGTAACTCTAATTGCCTTGCCATCTTTAACATTGATTTATACTTTCGATGATCTTGTGGCAAAACCGGCGCTCACTGTAAAAGTATTGGGCCGCCAATGGTACTGGAGTTACCAGATGAAGGAACACATTCAACAAAGTTTGGCGAATCCAGATTTGTTGTTGGAACTTTCATTTTTATTTATTTCTTTATTTTTCACAAAAACTATCTTTTTGTGTGAACGGCTTTGATCTGGTGTTTGGAGAAAGTTCGAATCTTTCCAAAGTCTGTGAATTTTTTGTCTGATTTTGTTAAAAACGACGTTTTTATCAATCTGTTGCCTACTGCCTGGAGCAGTTTAAAATTCGTAGTGAGTCTACTCTTGGCCTTGACTCGTTTTAGTTATGATCACAACTATTATAGAGTTGTGGTCCTATTTCTTACTTGTTTAGTTGGTTTAGTGTTGAACAAAGTTTTGTTCAACACGAATACTGCTACTGCTTTGAAGGATTTTGCACAGCCCTTTTCTTTATTGCAGGTGGATATTCGCATTATGTATGATTTTGCGGTGCAATTTGGAATAATCGAGAAAGCTCAAAACAAGCTGTGGTTTTTAAAGGATGAAACCTTGGCGGAAGAAATCGTCACAGATATGCGCGAGATTATTACTGGAGAAAATCCTAGCACTCGCGTGTATTTGGAAGGCGATTTTTTAAACATGTTTGAAACTGGAGTTGGAATTCGCTTGGAAGAATGCTTTGAATTTGCAAAAAGCAACCACCTTTAACCAACCCAAATAGCATATACGGACCGGACCCTATGGATTTTAATCAGGAACTTGTCATGGAAAACCCTATTTTGCAAAATGCATTGCAAGCATTATTGTCCTATTGCGAGGGTTATCCCAGTGCTTGGATGGTACTGAAATATGCCCGCTAAAACTATAACCCTCTGTAAATATCTATATTTACAACCATCCTTTAAATAAAAAACAGTCTACAATTTCTTGAGTTCTTGGAACCCAATCTAAAGCCTGAGTTTATAGAACCAAGTGTCAACCCTTGATTTTTAAAACCAAGTGTCAACCCTTGATTTTTAAAACCAAGTGTCAACCCTTGATTTTTAAAATTAAGCCTAAACACAGCTTTCTTCTTCTCATTTTAATTAATACAAAGGTTTTTAGAACACAACCTACATAGGGTTTAGATGCAGCATCTAAATCCTGGTATGTGTCATAATTAACCAAGTTCAAGGAGTATTGCTTGTTTAGATACAAGTATTCTAGACCACATTCCCCAGTTACAAACAAAAAAGCACCTAGGACTGCTTGGAACATATAAGCAGTTGCGGTCAAAAAAGGAAAGGTGACGTATAGATGTGGACCCTACCAAAGCAAAAAACCTTTAAAGGATAGATTCTAGTTAAAGAATACTATTGTTCATAAAAAACATAGGAAGTTTTCCTGCCAAGTTATATTTTAAAAGAAATTGAAGAGCTTTTAACTTTTTTTAGGGTAAAAAGTTAAATTTTAAGAATAAGAAAAACACAAAAAATTTCTATTGAAAAAAGCGATCAATATATTTATAAAAATGAAGAAATGACACCATTTGGAATACGCAGATTAATACGACGTTAAACAAAAATCCAGCCAAGGTGAGTGGCAAGAATACTTTCCATCCCAAATTCATAAGCATGTCATAACGATAACGTGGCAAAGTAGCTCGAACCCATACAAAAGTAAATAGCACCAACAGGGTTTTGAGACTTAGCCACAAAGGTCCTGGAAGAAAAGAAAGCAAACTAATAGGTGCATTCACTCCTCCCAAAAACAAAATAGAAGTGACAGTACTCATCAAAATCAAATTTGCGTATTCTCCAATAAAAAATAGAGCAAATCCCATGGAACTATATTCTACGTTATATCCTGCAACCAACTCCGCTTCCGCTTCTGGCAAATCAAAAGGAGCACGATTTGTTTCCGCCAAACAACAAATCATCCAAACCAAAGCAAGTGGCCACAAAGGTACTAGGAACCAAATAGATTGTTGAGTTTCAACCAATACATTCCAATTCAAACTTTGAGACACAACCGCTGCTGTTAATACAATAAGCCCCATAGGCAATTCATAACTAATCATTTGCGCTACAGAACGACAACATCCAAGAAATGCATATTTACTATTGCTAGCCCAACCTGCAAGCAAAACCCCATAAACACCCAAACTTCCAATTGCCAAAACATACATGGTACCAAGATTCAAATCACTCACAGCTCCAGCAGTACTTGTAGGCAAAGCTGCCCAAGCAGCCTGGCTAGTCAAAAAAGTTAGAACGGGTGCCCACAAAAACAAAGGTTGATCTGCAGTACTCGGTAGAATTGGTTCTTTGAGCAAAAGTTTAAGACCATCAAAAAAAGGTTGAAGAAGACCTCCAAACCCCCATACATTAGGACCTTGACGACGTTGCATTGCTCCCATAACACGGCGTTCCACTAGAGTAAGAAACGCTACTGCTAGAAGCAATGGTACAACTGTCGCAAGTACTTGTACCAATACATATAAAATCATATAACAACAAAATACAAAAAACAAGATTAAAGAAGATAGGCGAACAGCGAGATTCGAACTCGCGACCTTTGGATCCACAGACCAGCGCTCTACCTCTGAGCTATGCTCGCCATTTGTTGTTTAAAATTTATAAATAAATAAAAACAAATAGAAAATGTTACAAAATTGACTTGGGCAGGATTCGAACCTGCGTAGACAATGTCACTAGATTTACAGTCTAGCGCCTTTAACCAACTCAGCCACCAAGTCTAAACAAAAATATAAATAAAAAAAAGGACTCTTCTATTTACTATTTAATTGAATAAAAAACATTTGACAATTGACAAGTCCTCAAGAGAAGGAAAAAGTACAGGGATCGCGCGAGGTTTTACATAACGTGGAAGGGTGCGCATTTCTGCAACCCAAGAAAGTATTTGAGTTATTTTGGTGCCTTGTAATTTTATAGGACAAGAAGCTAAAAAATTTAATAAACTTTGCCAATCTGCAACATTCCCACATTTCAATATTCAAACCCCATTTGTTTCCATTCTTACTTGCTGACTAAACTTCAAACGTTGTTTCATGATTTCCAAAATCCATTGACCCCTTTTTTTTGTGGAATAATGAAATAACAAACAGGAGACTTTACGTTTTTTTGTTTAGATACAAAAAAAGAGCCTTCTGCTTGAATAAATCCTACAAGCCAAGAGTCGAAGTAAGGCAAGTTCAAAACATCTAGTATGGGGAGAGGTTTATATAGGTTTTGCAAAAAATGCTTATAGCTTTTATCCAAATCTTGACAATATTTGGTTTGTTTTTCAACTAAATAATAACGACAATAAGTATAATCTACACTTTTTTCAGTTAGCATAGAATATGGATTAAAAATAAATACAATTTTTTCTATGAGTACTTTTTATAAAAAACTGTCAACACAACACAACACAACACAACACAACACAACACAACCCTATGAGGACGTGTTTTACGTTGTACCCAATGAACCTCTCATTGAAGCAGTCAATGGATTCGAACCATTAGCTCTGATAAATCCATTATAAGAGTTCACCCAAAACTATATACCACATAACAAACTATAAAACATTAAATAAAGTACTTAAGAAGACCCACCTTCTTGTGAATAGCCAAATAAAGAATGCTTTAATATTATAAAGATCAAAATAAAAACTAAGTAAAACTCTTTATTTTATTTAAATTTAAATAAAAATAAACAAAAATGTAAACATGCTTGTTGTGGGATTTGAACCCACAAAACATGTTGTTATACGGATTTAAGCCGCACGCGTCTACCATTTCGCCAAACAAGCATAAAATTTAAATCATAAAAAAATGAAACACAGAAATAGAAAAAATTAAATTGAGGGTGCCAATAGAACCAAAAAGAGTGCCAAAGCATAAACTTTAGGATCATTAAACCAAGCAGTTTGCAATGCAAAATCTCCCAAGGTTGGGCTTAGGTTGCTAAATAAACCAAATCCACCTGTAGGGTAAGCCAAAGCCAAAATTCCCAAAAGAACAACAACTTGATAGACCAAAGCATAGTCTTGTACAGCTCCACTTTGCCATTGTTTCATAGAAGGAACAGCCCAATTAGAAACAGCTTCAGTCAATCCACGAGGACCTAACACTTCAAGGAATCCTTTATCCAAGGAAGCCCAAGTATAAGCTCCCAGGCTTAGGACGGGAGCAGCCACTTGTTGGTTCCAGACATAATCAAACATCCAACGACATTGCAAAAACAAATAAAGAGTTTTTTGAGTTTTTTCTGCACACCAAGGCATTGGCCAGGTATAAGCATAAGCTAGACCCAAACCAATAAATACGGTTGCAAAAGGCAACCAAGCAGCTCCAACAGGAATCATGTGACTGCTCACACTATGAAGAGTAGAAGGTGCAACTTGCAAACTCATATTCCAAAATCCAGTTCCCCAACCAATCAAGGCATCACTCATTAAATAACCTGCTGTTACGCTCAACAAAGCTAGGATAGTCAAAGGAACTAACATGGTGTAGGTTAGACCAGGAACACTGACTTCGGTTTTACGTGCATTGGGTGCCAAAACAAAAGAAGCAAGCAAAACTTTAAAACTGTAAGCACTGGTAAAGGCTGCTACAGTCATCAAAACCATGTAACCATACAAACCTTCTGCACCTGGGGTAGCCCAACACAATTCCAAAATAGCATCTTTGCTGTAATAACCAGCAAGGAAAGGCCAACCCATCAAACTTAGACTCCCTAGCAACAAACAAGCCCAGGCCCATGGCAATGCTTGATGAGCTCCTCCTTGACGTCGCAAATCCTGCATATCTGCAGTTGCATGAATAGCAACTCCAGCACCCAGGAAAAGCAATGCTTTAAAGCAAGCATGAGTCATCAAATGGTAAATAGCAAGTCCATAATGACTGAGTCCCAATGCAACCATCATATAACCTAGCTGACTACAAGTGGAATATGCAATGACACGCTTCATATCATTTTGAGCCAATCCCATGCTAGCTGCCATAAAACTAGTCATAGCTCCAACCCAAACCAATGCAGAACGACCCCACACACTACATTCCCATAGACTGCTAGTGCGGGCGATTAAATAAATTCCAGCAGTGACCAAGGTCGCAGCGTGGATGAGCGCACTCACAGGGGTAGGTCCTTCCATGGCATCCGCAAGCCATACATGCAATCCAATTTGTGCGGATTTTCCAAGAGCTCCAGCAAGAATCATAGCACACAAAAAGTCTGTGTAAGCAGCGGAAGTACTGGTAGCAACCAACAAAGAAAGATCCGTACTTCCAAGATACCACCAAGAAGCCATCAACCCAACCATCAATGCAGTATCACTGACACGATTCACGAGAACAGCTTTTTGAGCTGCCTTAGTTGCGCTCAAACGATGAAACCAGAATCCAATCAACAGGTAACTACAAACTCCAATCAATTCCCAACCCACTAAGAGTGTAATAAAATCATTCGCAGTCACCAAAATCAACATTCCTCCAGTAAATAGACTAAGATAACTCATAAAACGAGGCAGATGCGGATCATTTTGCATATAACCCAAGCTGTAAATATGGACACAAAAACTTACAGTGGTTACAGTTACCATCATACAAGCAGTCAAGGCATCAAAAGAAAAAAGCCAAGAAACATGTACAGTACCACCTTGAAACCAAGAACCCAAATCCAACAACACTGGAGATCCTCCAACCAACACTTCCAACAAAATACCAATGCTACAAAGAACACTGGTACCAAGACCGAGAACAGTCATAACTCCACTACCTCGAGAACCTAGCCAACGACCACCAAGTCCGGCAGCTAGACTACCCAAGAAGGGTCCAGTAATAGCATTCAAAAACATAATGTGACCAAAAAATTTAGAGTTTACAATATAATTATAATTGACAAAAAACTTTCCTGGCATTAAAATAACAAAGGTCTAGAAAAAAGAATAAAACTAAATATGAAATGAAATAACACTCAAAACCCATTGAGAAGGTGCTTGAGGAGCATAGGTTGCTTGATGCCAAAACCATAGACTAGAGGAAAGTTGATCCAGTACCAAACCTGGTTTAATACCCCACCAAAGAGCCAGTAGAAGTAGAGGCACCAAAGTCCAAACTTCTCGTCGATTAAGGTCCGCAAGAGCTTGGAAATATTGAGGTTTAGGCATTCCATGAACAACGCGTGCATATGCCCACATGGTGTAAGCAGCACTCAAAATCACCGCAATCAACGCACCTACCAAAGCACCCAAATGGTGTGCAAATACACTACACAAGCAAAGAAATTCACCTACAAAGTTAGGGCTAAGTGGAAGAGCCATGTTACACAAGCTAAACAGGAAAAGAAACAAACTATAGATGGGCATTGCAGTGGCTGCACCTCCAAGATATTTTAATGCTTTAGTATGAGCACGATCATACATAGCTCCAACCAACAAAAACAAAGCAGGACTTGCCACTCCGTGAGCCAACATTAAAAAGCTAGCACCTACAGCACCTACATCGTTTAAAGTAAACAGTGCAATAATAACCATACTCATATGGGCAATACTGCTATATGCAACCAATTTTTTCAAATCTACTTGTCGAAGAGTAGTCAAACTAGCATAAACGAGTCCAATCATACATAGACACAATACCAAGGGACCATAATAAGCGCTTGCTTCTGGAAGAAGGGGGAGACTAAAACGCAAGAGTCCATAACTTCCCAATTTAAGTAGAACTCCAGCCAATAGTACAGAACCTGCAGTACTGGCTTCTACGTGAGCTTCTGGAAGCCATAGATGCAATGGAACCATTGGAACCTTAACAGCAAAAGCTAGGAATAGACCCCACCAAAGCACATATTGACGAGCAGGTGCCCAAGTTTCAGTAGCTAGAAGCAAATAGCTAGTAGAACCGGCTTGGCTATACATCAACAATACGCACGGCAACATAGCTAAGCTACCTACTAGAGTATAGATTACCAAGAGATAAGCAGCACGTACTTTACGAGGACGAGATCCACCGAGTCCAATTAACAAAAACATGGGCAAAAGACTGCATTCATAGAATACGTAAAAACCCAACAAATCCAAACAGGTAAAACTTGCCAACAAACAAGTTTCTAGAACCAACATAAGTCCGAAAAAAGCTTGACTATGGTTTTTTTGAGTCCACCAACTACAAAGAACTGCTAGAGGCATCAAAAAAGTGGTAAGCAAAACCATCCACAAACTTAATCCATCGACTCCAAATTCAAGACGAACCCAAAGAGTCCCCTTCCAACTTCCTGCAAAACCCACAATTTGCTGAAAGGGTTCTACGCTATTTGGAAAAAAATTAGCCCACAACAACATACTATAAAGCAGTGTCATAAGAGTTGTTGCCAATGCAACGAAACGATGAGCAGATACACTTTTTCCTGGCAACAGGCAAAGCAAAAGTGTTCCACTCAAAGGCAAAAGAAGTACAACCATCAACAAATTTTCCGGGTGAAGATTCATTAATAGAGCACATCCCATACCACAACAAGACAAAACCAAAGGAAACATAAGCTGTTAAAGAATTGAAGGGTTGCTGGTTCGGAAAGAGCGGGATTCGAACCCACGATCCCAAAAAGGAACCAACCTTCCAAGTTGGCGCTATAAACCACTCAGCCATCTTTCCACAAATATAAAGAGCAAATTTGTATAAAATTAATAAAAAATGACTGTTACATATTTAAGAATACACCTTATGGATGAAAAATTCTTCTTTTTTTTTGCAAAAAAAAAGGGTTTTTTAGATTTATTCAAAAACGGACGCGCTTTACGCATTGTTTTAATAGGATTATATTTTTTAGAAAGACTCAAACGCTGAAATTTAAACAAAATTGGAGAACATTGTAGAATTCCGTTCCAACTAGAAGAACAAAAACGTGCATTTAAAAAACTTGGATTCTTTTTTTTCTTTTTTGGACGTTTGCTTTGTTTACTTTTTGGTTTAATATTATTAAGCAAGTTTTTTTGACTAAAAGCAAACAATGCATTTGTTAGTTTATAACCGTTTGCCCATACAGTAGGATAAGTTTTTTCACTATAAAAAGAATAATCCTGACTAGAGAGTTTTGTAGAACGCAAAGATCGTGGAAAAATTTTTTGTGCCATATAATTAATAAAATACCAGAGAAAATTAAAGAACAAATCATCACTTTTAACAAAATATTTGTTAAAACTTCTGGGGCAGCAGGATTCGAACCTACGAATGTCAGAATCAAAATCTGATGCCTTACCACTTGGCGATGCCCCAACCAAGATTCCAATAGAAAATCTATAATATATAATAAATGAATAAAAAATAAAAATTCTTCAAAGCTTTATTTGACTTTTCCTTGAAAATTATTATGTTTACGGTAAAAACGACGTTTTTTGAGGATTCCTTTAGGTTGACCATAAAAATCTAAAATTTTACCATAATTATAAAAAGAAGAAAGCCAAAGAAAAGGTTGAACAGCATTCATTGGAATTGGAGAGCCTGTACTTTTTAAAGGTCCATAACTAAAAACTTTACTAAAAAAAGAAGAAAAGGATTGTTTTTTTCCCGCGAGGTTTTCAGAATCGTTATTTGCCATAACATTGTAAGATAAAATATCACCTGCATAATTAAACCCCAGACTTTTTTGCATTGTTTGCCCATTCACGGTAAAATTTCCGATAGAAATAGAATAAGATGCTGCGGGTAGCGTACAAACAAAATTGCTTTTAACCAAAACACTGGTTTTTTGAGATTCGAGTCCTCCAGCAATAGACCAAAGGATGGGAGTAGTCTGATTAGAAATACTGGCAAATTTTTGCAAATTTGTAGCCAAATATTTCTTTTGAGGTTTTCCCATCAGTTGGCTTAACGCTTTATAGGCACGCATTTTTGCCAAAAGCATTTTTTTATGTTTAACTGGCCAAGTAATACCCGGAACCAAAGAAGGATCATAGAGCATCCACATTTTTCCAAACAATACAGTACGAAAAGCTTTCCAAGACTGTTGATAGGGTTGAATTTTTTTTCCTGTCAAAGATTTCATGACCCAATTGTTTTTTACAGAAATAATATTTCCTGTTTTTTTTTGGTTATTGATTAAATCTAAACGATCTTGAATATTATAAGATGGTTTAGATACTGCAATTTGCCAAAGAATACGTTTAGAAAAAGAACGCCCAAATTCCATAGAAAAAAAACGAGATTTGTATTTGTATTTGTATCCTTTATTGAGTTTAAGCTTTGGCATAATATTCCATTGTTGATTCATGGCTTTTTTTTGGCTGGTTGCAAATGGAAAAGCTTTATTTTTACGTGTATAAAAATGTTTCATTCTTGTGATATAAAAAGAGAAAATCAATGAACAAATAATCACTTGTTTGCGCAGAACAGGACTTGAACCTGCATGAATAAATTCATTAGAACCTAAACCTAACGCGTCTACCAGTTTCGCCATCTGCGCTTATTCTCAAAAAGTCAGAGCAGCAGGATTTGAACCTGCGACCTGTAGTTCCCAAAACTACTGCGCTACCAAGCTGCGCTATGCTCTGATTCTATAAAATGTATATTGATTAAAAAATGCCAAGAGTCCGATTTGAACGGACGACACAAGGATTTTCAATCCTTTGCTCTACCCCTGAGCTATCTCGGCTTAAAAATAAACTTCTAAAAAAGAATATGTTAGAAATGAGGAAGTCAAAGGACTCACAGTATAAGGCTTATAAGCACCTGCCAACCACTGATCTGCCCAAGCTGCAACACAAAAAGCTCCTAGGATTCCAAAGAAAGCTACAGTTGCTAGTTGTCCCAAAAGCACGAATGGAGGTTCTACTGGTTGGTGACCCAAGTAAGTCAATAGTAGAAAATCTCCAATCAATGCCCAAGCCAATGCTCGATGAACAGAACGGAAAATAGGACTGCGACAGTTTGGTTTATGCAAATAAGGAAGAAGAGCCAATGCAGCAAATACTAGACCAATCGCAGCAACTCCAGCAAGTTTATTCGGAATACTGCGAAGAATTGCATATACCCACAAAAAATACCACTCTGGTACAATATGTGCAGGAGTAGAATAAGGATTTGCTGGAATGTTGTTATCTGGATGTCCAAGAACTTCTGGATAAAATCCTACAAGCCATGCAGCAAACGCAGCCAATACTAGAGTTGCTACCAAATCTTTTACATAGAAATAAGGATAGAAATCAACCAAATCAGTTTGAGCTGGAATACCCAGTGGGTTAGTAGATCCATATTGATGCAAAGCAGCCAAGTGTGCTAGACTTAGAGCTGCCAAAATAAAAGGAAACAAGTAGTGAAAACTGTAAAAACGATTTAGGGTGGGGTTATCCACGCTAAATCCTCCCCACAACCATCCAACAATAGAAGTACCCACCACTGGAAGCGCACTCGCTAGGCTAGTAATAACAGTTGCCAAATTCTTCAATAAACAAACTTTCAAAATGCTTTGGAAATAGCATTTTAAAACACACACAACGTTTATTGCTTGTACTTTTATACCATATAAATAAAAATTGAAATTTTCAATCTTTAAAGGATTTACAAAAGCCTTGAACTGAATATTATATTCTATGGATTCTATTATAAATTCAGAGAATTCCGACTGTACATAAAGCACCATTGCAGGTACCCATTCGTGACCCAGTCTGTCGCGATTTTACACAAAACCGACGGTCTAAACAATGTGTTTTGTTGTGAACCGTTTTCACGAATATGGCTCTTTATACTGTTTTGAAAGCTTTCCTTGTGTAAGTTGCAGCTTTGTAATAAAGAACTATGGTAAATCTTGACAAAGAAGAACCGTTGGAGCCCAGTTTATAATACATGGATTCAACCATATAAGGTTTCACTGCTTTTGCCAATGTATGCATAGATTCAGCATACACATAAATAACATATTGATTCTCATAACCAGATTTATGAATTCCAACTTTCCAATGATATTTTTCTTGAAAAAATGTTTGCAAAAAAAGCAAGTCTTCAAGGTTAAAAGAATGGGTAGCAAGAGTCAGGCCTTTTCCACTGGAAGTACCCTCATCCATAATCCAAATAGCCATGGCTTGAGATGTTAGATAAGTTTCCAACAAATCCAAGGAAGGTACTTTTTTTGTATTGTTTTCATAAAAAATGGCATGCATCCAGTTTAAACTTTGAAAACTCCATGTTTTAAAACGAAGCACAAATCGAACTTTTCCATTTTTCACAATACGACGAGAAAGTTTAGGTTTATTTGGATTACAATAACCACGTTCTGCAAAAAACTTATGAAGCCAATAAAGATAACCGACATGACTGCTTTCTGGCTGAAAACAAATACGTGTGCTATTGGCGCGTTTTTCTGCGTAGGCATCTCCCAACAAAGAACCAAAGATCACACAAAGAACATCTTTATTATGAGGACCAATACGTTGCATACTTTTTAAGGGGATTCCCCCTAAAAAAAAAGCAAAAACACTCACTCCTACGTCCATTTGGGGCAAGTTTTCACCCCATAGACTCATTTGCCCCCATGGAAGTACATAACCAATAAATGCAGTTAAAATCATAACGAGAAGAATCACTACCCCCAAAAGCCATACAAGTTCACGAGGTTGTGCATAACTAGTATAATAAAGACCACGAAATAGATGCATATACACTACAATAAAGAACAAACTTGCACCGTTGGCATGCAAATAACGCAATAGCCAACCATTAGATACATCGCGCATAATATGTTGAACGCTATGAAAAGCCAAATCTACATGTGCAGCATAATGCATTGCTAGAAAAATACCGGTAGCAATTTGCAATACCAAGCACAATCCAGCAAGAACCCCCCAATTCCAGTTTCCACTCAAATTAGATGGAGTTGGATAGGAAATTAGGTGATTTTGCACAACAGATAGAAGGGGTTGACCCCAAAGGCTTCCACGCAAAGAACGAAAAGAAGTTGCCATTAAAATAAAAATAGGTTTGACACTTTGTTTTTACACAAAGATTTTAGACTGGATTTTTAAATCAAAAAAATTTTAAACTGTTTTTTATAAATGAAGCTTGAATTTTAGAAACAACCTTTTGAAAATCAACAGAATGTTGTACAAAAACATCATGCAATGGAGCATGCACTCGACGTTTCAAGGTCAGGGCGACCGCTCCCATCATAGCAACCAAAAGCAACAAACTTGCCAACAAAAGCAAATCCACGTGAACTCCATAAAGAGCCACACCCAATTGTGCTAATGGAGAATGGGAAGATGCTGCCATTTGCCAAGTAGTTTCGGCGCATTCCATAGAATTTTGACGAACTCCACTTGGAAGTAAAGGAGTTGTAAAAGGACTTTCTTCCATGGGTTGCCATAGAACACCCAAAATTGCAACCAAAAGTGTCAAAAACAACAAACCAGCCACTGGATAAGTTCCTCGTTGATGAGCTACAATTTCAGTTGCTGGAATATCCAAAAGCATGACTACAAACAAAAACATAATTGCAAGGGCTCCAATATATACAAGCAGCTGCAATAGAGCAAAAAACTCGAGTCCCAACAATAACAAAAGACCAGATGCATGCAAAAAGGTTAGAACTAGGTAGAATACGGAGTGTACTGGGTTCTTAGAACGCAATACCAAAGCAGCGCTGATCCAAGCGCCGGTGCTAAAAACAAAAAACAAAGAATTCATACACCAAGATTGAAATTCATATTTAGGCAAAACCAGCTGTCTCAGTATAAAAATAATTTTTGCTTTCTAGGAGACTCGAACTCCCACAACAATAATGTTACCAAATTTTAAGTCTAGCATGTATACCATTCCATCAAGAAAGCTTTTATATATGTAAAAAATATTCTAAAAAGAAAGAATACTTTTTATTTTTATGCA